TATCTGCCATGGGCCTTTACTTCCCAAGGGTACAGATATCTAAAGCCTCTATTTTTACAAATTTGTTCAGACCTATTGTGGAGACTAAAGAGCAAAAACAAGTTTGTATCCATTTTTATGGATAGTGTATCCATTTTGATTGATATTATTAGTGATATTAGTGAGGTAGCAGTTACAAAAGGGCGAATTAAACAGATTCCATTTTGTCTTACAAAATGGAAGAGGCAATATACTCTGATAAGGAAGATTCAGAGGAAGATAAGTAAGATTCAGAGGAAGATAAGTACGATTCAGAGGAAGTGTTGGCATAAGTTTGTTCTGTCCCATGGCCTGATTCCTCCAAAAAATAAGCCACCATTGAGATCGACACAGCTGAGATCGGAAAATCTTCGGGAGTTCCTCTCTGCAATCTTTTTCCTTCTTCTTGTGGCTGGAAGTCTCGTTGTGGTACATCTTTACGTTGTTTTCTCGATCGCTAGTGAGTTACAGACAGAGTTCAAAACGGTCAAATCTTTGATAATGGAATCATCTATGCTTGAGATTGAGGTGGGAAAACTTCTGGATAGGTATCCTCTATCTGAATCGAATTCTTTCGGGTTGTTCAGGTTAACTAATCTCTTTCTAGGTGCTCTGCAAAAGATGTTCTTGCGTAATGCTGATGGAATACGCTTTAATAAGAAGAAAAATTGGAAGAAAAAGCTCGTCGAGATCATCGATCTCATAAGTATGCCCTTCGATCCACTCGCTTTTTCGATAAATACGAGATATCTAAGTCATACAAGTAAAGAGATCTATTCAGTGCTAAGAAAAAGGAGCGGGTATTGGATTGATGAAACGATAGAAGACTGGGCCGCAAACAGTGATTGGGTTGAGGATGAAGAAAGAGAAGTCTTGATTCAGTTCTCCACCTTAACGCCAGAAAAAAGGATTGATCGAATTTTATGGAGTCTGACTCAGAGTGATCATTTCTCAAAGAATGACTTTGATTCTCCAATGATGGAACAACCGGGAGAAATTTACTTAGGAAACTTAATTGACCTTCATAACAAGGATCTACTAAATTATGAGTTCGATACATCCTCTTTAGCAGAAAGACGGCTATTCCTTGCTCATTATCAGACAATCACTTATGCACAAACCCCGTCTGGGGCTAATAGTGTTCATGTCCCATCTGATCTACAACCCTTTTCGCTCCGCTTAGCTGTAACCCCCTCTCGGGGTATTTTAGTGATAGGTTCTATAGGAATTGGACGATCCTATTTGGTCAAATACCTAACGAAAAACTCCTATCTTCCTTTCATTACGATATTTCTGGACAAGTTCCGGGATACAGTTTTTCGTTTTGCTGATGATGATGATGACAGTGATGCCAGTGATGATGAGATCGAGATTTTTATTGATGCTCGTGACCCTATTGAGGCTATTAATCAAGATATTCATGTTTTTGACGATATGGATATTGATTTTGATCCTAGTATCTATAGTTTTGAGGAGAGAGATGCTCATGACGATAAGATTAATATGGAGCTGGAACAGCTAACTAGGATGGATGCGCTAACTGAGGAGATGGACACGGTGTGGCGCGTAGCCCAATTTTATATCAGCCTTCAAATCGAATTAACAAAAGCAATCTCTCCTTGCATAATATGGATTCCAAACATTCATGAGCTGCATTTTAGGGATTCGGGTTCCTTCTCCCTCGAGCTATTAGTGAACCTTCTCTCCTGGGATTGTGAAAGATCTTCCACTGGAAATAGTCTTGTTATTGCTTCGACCCATTTTCCCCAATTCGTGGATCCCTCTCTAATAGCTCCGCATAGATTAGATACGTGCATTAAGGTACGAAGGCCTCTTATTCCACAACAACGAAAGCACTTTTTCACTCTTTCATATACTAGGGGATTTCGCTTGGAAAAAAAAGCGTTCCAGGCTAATGGATTCGCGGCCATAACCATGGGTTCCAATGCACAAGATCTTATAGCACTTACCAATGAGGCCCTATCGATTAGTATTTCACATGGGAAATCAATTATAGACGAAAATACAATTAGATTCGCTCGTCATAGACAAACTTGGGATTTGCGAGCCCATGTAATACCGGTTCAGAATTCTCGGCTCCTTTTCTATCAGATAGGAAGGGCTGTCGCACAAAATTTACTTCTAAATAATTGCCCCATAGATCCGATATCTATCTATTTGCAGAAGACATTCTGTAACGAAGGGGATTTTTATTTGTACAGCTCGTACGTCGAACTTGGAATGAGCACGAAGAAATTAACGATACTTCTTTATCTTTTGAATTGTTCTGCCGGATCGGTCGCTCAAGATCTTTGGTCTCCACCCGAACCAGAGGAAAACAATAGGATCGCTTATGGTAGACTCGTTGAGAATGATTTTGATCTAGTTCATGGCCTATTAGAAATAGAAGGCATTCTAGAGGGATTCTCACGGACAGATCTAGAGGGATGCTCACGGACAGAAAAAGATTGCAGTCAGTTTG